GATATGTTTCGACAAATAATTGAAATTCAATTTCTTGATCCGTATCTTCAATTTTAGGAAACTTAAAAAGTTCTTCTGTTAAGCCCTGATCAATGAATCTACAAAACCCTTCAAATTGTATTTGATTCAATCCGGGTAGTGTAGACATTCCTTCATTCCCAACCCCAAGCATTTTCAATTTCCCCGTTTATTTTATAGAAACTATCCCATGATTTGCTGTCATTCTTCATCTAATCAGATGAATATATTTAGCAATAATGGAATTTCGGTTCTTTTTACTTTACTGAATCACATGAAATTTTACCTAACTACGTCTATGAAATACCTATTATGAAAAGAGTAGATTTTATACTAAAATTGGAATTTGTAACAAAACAAACAGTATAGAATCTAATTTGTAATATAAATGGAAACAAATTAATCAATTTCACCTAGACTTCGGCATATTTTTAAGAATCTCAAAACCAAAAATGAATTATATTTATACTATAAGTATAGTATTATAGTATGATATTACATATTCCAATTCGCCCACCAAAATGAATTCAGTATTTGCTCGGCTTCATGAGATAAAGATATAAAAAATAAAAAAATCAGAAAAAATATAGAATTGATTTTTTTATTTTAGCCCTTTACCATTTTTATTTTTCAAAAAAGAATGAGAATTCACAAAGAAGAGAGATAATTTTACCCATTTTTTTAGAATTTGAGAATACGATTGTAGTGCGTAAAAAGACGTGGATTTAGTAAACATGCATAGATCTAACTTCAGCTATAGCTATCTATATATGTCTATTACTTTATTGCAGTTCGGGACAGCACATGTCGTCGTGTTAATTTGTTTTTTCTATTCATTCATCAATCCATTTAATGAACAAAGTGGTAAAAAACGAAAGCACGAGAATTTATTCAAAATTCCCTATAATATAGGTATTCTATACGAATAAGATACCCGATTAGATAATATCTGTGTAACAATAAAAATTTATGTTCTGGGGTTGACATATATTAACAGTTGCTGTTATAATTGAAATAGATAAGCATTATAAAAAATAATAATAATATTGGTTGGTTATGTATCAATTTCTATTTTTTTTATCATTAAGAAAGAATAAATTCAAGAATTATTCAGGAATTTAGTAGTTAACGATTGCGATTTGTACCGAAATTTTTACTTTTCTTTTGTGACTGAAATTTATACGCTTGTTTTTTCAATAGAAAAGAGGGATTAAATAAAACGGAATTAAAGATACAAACACATAAAAAAGGGAAGTAAATAAGTTTAGAACCCCGTTTTTGAGAGGAGGGGTATTCTGAATATATTTTTTTTGTATCATTTTGGCGATATGGCCGAGTGGTAAGGCGGGGGACTGCAAATCCTTTTTCCCCAGTTCAAATCCGGGTGTCGCCTGATATCGACAAGAGAATAAAAAAGGTTTATTCCGTTTTGTTGATACAGAAAACTTTCGATTTTTTTCCAGCGGAAGCAAGTGTAAGGAAAGGACTCTTGAGACTTGTTTGATTCAAAATTCTAAGCATCGGGAGGTTTCTTCTCTAAAATGATGTAAATCTTTTCCTCTCGGATTCAATGAAAAATTCATTCGAATAGTGAAAAGGAATAGATCAATCTTGAAATGATAGTCCTTTCACTCCACTACTACTGTAGTGTCCGTCTACTGATTCGATCTTGAATTAGATTGGATCGGGAAAGGTCGGACGGGAAATAGAATTCCATTTTTAGTTGGGGAAGGGGTTGAAAAAAACCTTGTATACAAACTTATCTAAAGTATATCGACGTCTCTTCATTTATTCAATATTTGTTACATTAATGAAATTTAATATCGAATTAGATTTGTTTTTTTTATTATTTATTTTAATCGTTCTAATTTAATATTCATATTCTTTTTTTTATTATTAATGTCATTTTAATTTAATCCAATTCAAAAAGAATTTTTATTCGATTTCCATTTGAAGAAAAATGACATGATTTCTTTTTGGTAATCTCTAGTCAAATAATTTTAGAGGCTGTTTTCCAATTGTTTTAGAGAACGAATCGAGATCTAATAAGGATTAGATCAAATGCAAATAAGAGATCCAAATAAGAATATGAGTATGCAAAGGAATCTACCTTGATTCTTTATTTTTTACTTAATAAAATGGGGGTAAAAAAAACATAGGTCTTTTTATTCCTACCTAATTAGTAAGATTCATTCCCTTACTACTTACAAGGATATTTTTAATTTATGCTTAAGAGTTTTAAATTCTACTAGAAATCAGAGAAGAACTTGTTAGATGTTCTAATTGGATGTTTCGGCAATGGTGTTATGACAAAATCTTTTTTTGACTCTGTAGCAGCGACTCCACTATTATTATAAGATAATATAAAATTTTTAGTGAAAAAGAAAAATGAAAATAATACAACAAAAATTAGTAACCAATAATGAAATAATTCATTCATATTGATAGAGATAGGAGACAAAATTTACATGGATATAGTAAGTCTTGCTTGGGCTGCTTTAATGGTAGTTTTTACGTTTTCCCTTTCCCTTGTAGTATGGGGAAGAAGCGGACTCTAAGGATACTACTAATTGAGTTAAGGGATCAAACTGTCTCAATTGTTTTATAGCTGGATTATGAAATTTTTTCACTAGTGAATTTAGTTATTTTTTTAATACTAAAAAAGAAAGTGCAATTCTATCTGCATTTTGAAATTCTATTGTATTCCAGTGATGTAATACATTCTATGTATAATATTGAAAATCAAAATACTCTTTAAATCAAACAAATATTTGAATTCTTCCCATCTTGCTGTCATGGGAATACAGATAATTGGAAATAGATTACTATTCCAACCGAATTCTTTTTAAAATTTCTATTTCGATAAACTGGTTATCACCAATCTTTTCTAAATATGAAAAACTTTTTCATATATTTAATCAATTAATTTTATGGAATACTAAAAACATTACTTTTTTATTATTTTTAATTTTTATTAGTTACCGGGATTCTTTTCAGAATCTGAAATTTAAAAATTAAAATAAGAAGAATAAAAGTTTCTTTTTGATTATTTCAGATTGATTAGAACCAATACAAATAAAATAGATTAGATGAAACAACGAAAAAAATCTGGATGCTATGGAATTGAAATTCCATTATATATCTATAGATATATCCATATGAAAAGAAATTTTTAAATTGGTCCATATTAAACCTATTTTTTTATAGAAATAGAATAAGTAAAACATTCTATTTTTACCCTACCATAATAGATAGTATGGTAGAAAGAAATCGATTTGATTTCTTTCTACCATACTATAGGGATTTCATAAAATTCTAATGATTGTAGTCTGATGATTTTATTTAAAACTAAGATCCGAAATGAAAATCCTTTTTTGATTTTTTTTATTCAATCATTGTCATTGCATTGATAAGAAATCCGAAGTCATGTAGGTTTAACTAAAATTAGTCACTTTGACTTACCGTTTTTACGTAAATTATAAGTAAAAAGGCGGTCGGAACTAGAATGAAGAGTGCAGTAGCTATAAATGCGAGAATATTTACTTCCATAATCTCTATGTTTTCTTTCTCTTTAATTTCTAATAAATACTTCGGGATTTAATCCCATAGAAATGATAAATCTTTCGTCGGTAAATTCAATGGTATAAATTTTATCTCGATGATATCAAATCGGCTCAATATCACGAATAACAATATCTGAGCTATTAAAGCAATTCATCGTCGAGAATTAAATAGTATAACATAGGAAGATCTTTTATCCATACCAAATTAAAAAAATTTACTTTCTGATGCAATCAAAAATTCCCTTTTCTTTCTTCCTCCGAACCTTTACCTTAAACTAAAAAAGAAAGAAAAAAGGGGATCCTGTTAGAAATGATATTTTGTTGTTATTTTTATTCCCTTTCACACACGAAATCAAAAGCAATTGATATTTTTTTGATTGGATTTGATTTCTATCCATCGGGACTGACGGGGCTCGAACCCGCAGCTTCCGCCTTGACAGGGCGGTGCTCTGACCAATTGAACTACAATCCCAGGGAAAAAATCGTATAGCATACATACATATTCTTACAATTTCAATCAAACCCTTTGTTTTTCTATTTGCGATTCGAACCCTTGTACTGTAATTGAAAAAGGCGGACTTATATATATAGATTGAAATTTTTATAGGTCTGCACTTTAGCGAGATCGAGACGGATTACTCGAAATCGGTTCGTTATTGCCAAATCGGTTGAAAAATAAATGAATCAAGCAAACAAAAAACACTATTTTTTTTCTTTTTACTTTAACCCTTTCCTGAGACTTTATACTTTTATACTTAGGGATGCCAATAGGAATTTCGCAAAATATGAATTTGTGGAAAAAATATGTAATATGGAAAAAAGAAATAGCACTCGATATTTTATTCTTCTATATTCGAGCCGATCGCTCATTTTCAGAGAACACCAAATGGGTTATATCATTTCATGGTGGATCAGCAAATTTTTGGGCCGAGCTGGATTTGAACCAGCGTAGACATATTGCCAACGAATTTACAGTCCGTCCCCATTAACCGCTCGGGCATCGACCCAGGAAGAATCAATTTTAGTCGTTATTGATAATCCCTAATCAATTTCCTTTCGTAGTACCCTACCCCCAGGGGAAGTCGAATCCCCGTTGCCTCCTTGAAAGAGAGATGTCCTAAACCACTAGACGATGGGGGCATACTTGCCCGACCGCCATTCTACTATGTTCATAGTATGAACAGTTTTTTGAAATTGTCAATATAATGAAATGATATGATTCGATCAGAAGGATCTTTGCATCTTTGATAATTCCTTAAAATTTTTTGATTCATCATTTAGATTTCAAAATTGTTCATTCCAAGCAGCAAGCTATAATTCAAAAAAATAGAAAATAAAAATAAGTAATGCGAAAGAAAAAAAAGAAAGAGAGAATCCTTTTGGCGAATGATTGATTTGCTGTAACACGCGAGGCATTCAAACCTCATTTCTTTGACTTTTTTTCAGTATTAAGAAGATTTAATTAGGTATATTTCTATCTCATACTAAGCCGGGAAATAAAAAACGAGAATCAATCTGTAAATTGGGTAAAAAAGATGGGATGAATAATAATTGGGTTGAGGGACAGGAAAAATGGAAGCGGTTTCTGAATGATTCGATGAAATATTTGAATTACTGGGTACACGGATCAATGAAATGAATTTCTTGTTATGATGTAATGAGGATGACTTCAATTCGAGTCGGTTTTGAAAAAATGCATTCCATTGATATTTATCAAATCCAATATCAATAAATCATTTTTTTTAACTATACTCTATTAACTAGGTAAATCCAAATGATTGTTCCTGAATGAATTGCTATGTACAAAAAATAGATAGATCTATGTACAGATATTCTAATCTGATTTATATATATTATAAGTATTAATTAAGTATATGCAGTAACAAATAGATGTACTAAACTTTTATTTATATTAGCTGGTTCCTTATTATAGAATTAACTGAAATGGGGCCCCTTTAACTCAGTGGTAGAGTAACGCCATGGTAAGGCGTAAGTCATCGGTTCAAATCCGATAAGGGGCTTTTTTTGTCATAAAATAACAATAGTAGTATTCCTATTTGAAGGAAGAATAGAAATATTCTTGATATTTATAAGAAGTTTATGCTTGTAATAAACTAAAAATAAAAAAAAACTAAGGAATAATTTAATTTCATTAAAAAAAATTTAGAATTTAAATTCTATTAAGTTATTATTATCATTCGAATGAATTCGAATAGAGTAAACTAATCCTAGTTAGAAAGTGAAATAGTATTTTTTGCTATATATATATATTTATTTTTTTAGAATGTGATATTTCAGTTTATTGTCAGATATTACCATTTTCTATTATTCCAATCAAAAAATTAGAAAGATTATAAAAAAAAGTAAGTGGACCTAACCTATTGAATCATTACTATATCCACTATTCTGATATTCAAATTGGATAGAAATGAAATTCGAACAGTGGATCTTTTTTTGTTTTTAATACCTCTTTGGTTGGGACTCCGCAAGAATCTGTCGATATTTCGGATTAAATCTTATTATTCCTAGCAATAAATCGCTACTCCTCTTCTACACGCAAAAGGGCTTATTCGAAGTTCCAACATACAAGTCATTTGACTTTAAAATATCTTTTTTCCGAATACAAGAAAAACATTTGTATTATTTGTTTAAGATATGATCTATCTATAAAAATAATAGAAAAATCCATCAAATCATGACTTCGAGTATCAAATATTTTATTTTTATATCTATGCATACGAGATTTTTGTGGCAATTTATGGATGCGAAAAGAAAACTTTCACTTAGAATCTATTATTAAATAGAACAAAGAAGACAATAAAAGAAATAAATGTAAAATAGAAATTAAAAAAAGGATCCTCTAGTAGTTTCCTAGACATACAAATTCGAAGAATATATAAAATTATTTATTTTTTTTATTTCACGAAGAAGATTCGAGAATAAGATTTTTTGATAAAAGGAGAGATGTAGTATGTCTGGGGATCTGCTGGTAACGAGAGTGATAAAAGCGATCTTTTGTTTCTGAAACAGTTCTTTAAATAATTTATTTATCGGATTTATGAGTTATAAGACAATTCCCGATTCATGACTTAGGAAATTTTTTAGAATAGAAAGGAATAACCCAATTAAGTTAAGGGATTTGACCTAGATTAGATATCAATCGACAAAAAAAGGATTTTTCTATTCGAAACCCAGTAGAAAAGAGGGGAGAGTCTACGAGAAATCATATCATATATAAAATGAAAAAAGCCTCGAAGGTTCCACCCCCGAAAATACTAGGAGGTGTTCGGAAATGGTTGAAGTAGTTGAATAGGAGGATCACTATGACTATAGCTCTTGGTAAATTTACCAAAGATCAAAATGATTTATTTGATATTATGGATGACTGGTTACGCAGGGACCGTTTTGTTTTTGTGGGTTGGTCTGGTCTATTGCTCTTTCCTTGCGCCTATTTTGCCTTGGGAGGTTGGTTCACAGGTACTACTTTTGTAACTTCATGGTATACTCATGGATTGGCAAGTTCCTATTTAGAAGGTTGTAACTTCTTAACTGCGGCAGTCTCTACTCCTGCTAATAGTTTAGCACACTCTTTGTTGTTACTTTGGGGTCCTGAAGCACAGGGGGATTTTACCCGTTGGTGTCAATTAGGTGGTCTGTGGACTTTTGTTGCTCTCCACGGCGCTTTCGGATTAATAGGTTTTATGTTACGTCAATTTGAACTTGCTCGATCTGTTCAATTGCGGCCTTATAATGCAATCGCATTCTCCGGTCCAATTGCTGTTTTTGTTTCTGTATTCCTGATTTATCCACTGGGTCAGTCTGGTTGGTTCTTTGCGCCTAGTTTTGGTGTAGCAGCTATATTTCGATTCATTCTCTTTTTCCAAGGGTTTCATAATTGGACATTGAACCCATTTCATAT